AGTAGGAATCAATTTGATTCCACCATACATATTAGGTTGGGTGAGTCAGGTCATATTTAAAAAGTCTTTCTTTTTCCTTTATTTTCAACTCATTTTTATCTAATTCTAATATATATATATTCTTTTTTTTCTGGCTCGGCTATTCCACTCAGCCGAGCCATTCTCTTTATGATACTGAAAGGAAAGAATCTATATAATATATAAAAAAAAGAAAGAGATCTAGTCAACAAGAAAAAAGGAGAGAGAGGGATTCGAACCCTCGATAGTTCTTTGTTTCGAACTATACCGGTTTTCAAGACCGGAGCTATCAACCACTCGGCCATCTCTCCGAAAGAAGATTTCTATTTTCTTTTCTTTGTTCATCGAATAGAACATAACGATATAAGTTGGTACCATTACTATCAATATAAAGATATCGAGTATGAATCTATAGGTCTATCTATCTCTATATATAGATATATAGATGTATGATATAGCGTTCCCCTTTGTAAAGTAAAAAACTGTCCTCGATAGATTCGTGGTAAAATCCATAGACGATGCATTTTTTTTTTTACAATTTTTTGACTGATAAAGAGATCAAATGGTATATAATTCTTTTATTGGTAGATTGGAGGATTAGAAACATGACTATTGCTTTCCAATTGGCTGTTTTTGCATTAATTGCTACTTCATCAATCTTACTGATTAGTGTACCCGTTGTATTTGCTTCTCCTGATGGTTGGTTGGGTAATAAAAATGTTGTATTTTCTGGTACATCATTATGGATTACATTAGTATTTCTCGTAGGTATCCTTAATTCTCTTATCTCTTGAACTTATTGGTTCGAGATCCAAAAATGACCCCTCCCTGAATTCTTTCAGGTTATGAGACACGTTAAAATTCAATATAAGTCATAAGTTCTTAAAATGCAAATAACGAAAAAAAGTCTAAAGATTAGAGGGAGGGGTTAAACTTATTGTATTTGTATCTTTGTTTTGTAAAATTTTGCAAATCAAATAAAATAAAGATATTAAAATATAAATAAATATGAAATATGTATATTTATTAAATATGTATTATATATTAAATATGTATTATACATTATATTAATTATTTTTAATCTTATAAATATTAATAAAAGATTAAAAATTTAATAGAAATATGTACTAAAGTTGTAGATTTAAATAGTTATTATAAATTTTATATAAACTTGAATATAATAAAAAAAAAAAAGAATAAATAATTAATATTAATTAATAATATACATTAAAGTGAATAATTATTAATATATAAAGAATATTAATATATTAAAGATATTAAAGAATAGAAAATATTAGAATAGAAAAAATCTAATATAACAAAATATTAAAATAGAATTTAAAATATTTAAAAACAAATATAGAGTATTTGGCCTAACTTTGCCCAAATAGGATTCATACATTGCGTATCACGAACAAAAAAAGTGCGGATATAGTCGAATGGTAAAATTTCTCTTTGCCAAGGAGAAGATGCGGGTTCGATTCCCGCTATCCGCCCAAGATAATGTGTTAATGTATTTAATTTAGAATTTAAAAAGATTTAATAGGATAAAGGATTTAAGTAGAGTTGATCACGATAGTTTATCGGTTCTATCCTCCTCCTTCTTTTCCTCCCATCTTAAAAGAAAAATAAAACGGTAATTAATGATTAGTTAACAGAATGAAACTCAATCTTTTTTGTCAAAAAATGTTGCGGAGACGGGATTTGAACCCGTGACCTCAAGGTTATGAGCCTTGCGAGCTACCAAGCTGCTCTACCCCGCGCTGAAGAAAAGAACTGTGAACTAGTGAGCAAACAAAGATTGAAAGGACCCCTTTACCATATCTGTACAAATAGGATATCTCATTTGTACAGAATGGTAAAGGGGTCCTCTATGATCGATGATCATAGAAATAAATAGAAAAATTAAAATTAAGGGATTTTAATACTTACCAACTGGATCTTGTTGCTCCGGGCAACAAACAGGCCTGAACCATTTCACGAAGTATGTGTCCGGATAGCCCAAAGTCCCGATAGTTAGCCCTCGGTCTTCCAGTCGAAAAACAACGTCGATGAAGGCGTATAGGTGCACTATTACGTGGTAGGGATTGTAGCTTTCCATGAATTTTCCATTTCTCATTCAACGACGGAACTTTGCTTATTTCTTTTTTTGAGGATCGACGAATCAAATGATATTTTTGTTCCAATTTTTGCCTCTTCTTCTCCCTCTGAATCAAACTTTTTCTTGCCATAATGATTCAATTCCTATTAGTTTCAATGATACATACAAGTCGGATCCTAGATGTAGAAATATAAGAAATAAGAAGGCGGGGCCCTTCTCCATCAAAGGAAATGATATTATCGAGGCTACAACACATAAAATAAAATAAAAGATTAACCAAATTTTCCTGATGTAGAAGCAATCAAGAAAGCCGCATAAGTGAATATATAACCGACAGAAAAGTGGGCTAACCCAACCAATCTTGCTTGAACAATGGAAAGA